TCCCCAGGATACCTCCAAATGCCTAATTAGGTATTGTTATATACCTAATAGGCATCGAGAAAGTAGTGAATGGCTTTTCAGAATTCTCCCATTTCTCCTTTATTTGATTATAGACTGGCACTGGCATGTAACCCCATACGATATCCAAGTGAATAACCAAATCCATTGGATACCATATCGTACAAATATATTGGCTTGGATCTACTATTTTGACGGAATCAGGGATGTGGATATCGTAAACAGTTATACGTGCAGGACCTTTGACTTGAATGGATGCCCTGTTAGTCCCTCTCCTTTCTATCTCACTTCGAAAAAGAATTCTTCCTAAATTTTGCATTATCTTGGAGATATACTCCTCGATGCCGAATATTCGCCAACCATATTGATCCATTGACATTTGTTTGAGTGTCACATGGAATTGAACGCTTTTAACGTACGTTACTTACACGGATCCTACATCTAATATGTCTTTTATTGCAAAATATATCTCCTCAGCTTGCTGAGGCTTGAATCTAGAAATACGGAACCAGGCAAACCTTGACCAGGATGCCTCCACACGAGAATACATCAGCCGAAGCTGACAGGTTTTTGGTTTTTTAGAATTATTCATGTATAGGTTTATTACATGATAGGTTTATTATATTTTCCATTTGATAAAATAAAAGTCTTTCATAAAAATTCTCGTAGAATCAAGAATGAAGTTTTCATTCTGTACATGCCAGATTATGAATTAGTAACTGCATCCAATCTCCCAAAAAGTCCCCATTGTTTTGAACTTTCTCTTTTTGGAATAAGATTCCTCTCTCTTATTCTTAAGCAAGCCCCCGAGAGGGCTTAGTTGATCATGATTTATGTTTTCTCTTTCTTTTCCTTTTTGTTTGTTTCGAGAAAGATATTGTCCGATTCTCTTTCTATGGATTCTTTTCCGATCGAGATGTATGAATCCATGGATCTATGTGTCTACATAGATCCTGTTCATGAATTAAAACGAAAATGTGCAAAAGTTCTGCTCGCCTCTGCCATTTTATGAGTCCGTTCCTTTTTGCGTATAGCCTTGCCACGCTTTTTGAAAGCAGCATCTCTTAATTCTGCACTTAATTGTGAAGCCATACTTGTACCCAAACGCTTTCGGGATGCTGTTAATAACCAACGAATGCCAAGTAATGATCCTTTTGAAAATGGTATTTCAATAGGAACTCTATAAATCTTTCCCTTTTGTCCTCTTTTTTTTTTTACTATTAACTTGGGAGTTACTCTAAGTAGTGCTTTACGGAAAACAGGTATTGGATTTTTTTTTGTATTTTTTTTAATATCTATCCCGGCTCGATAGAAAATTTGATAAGCCAATGATTTTTTTCCGTGTTTCATCATACGGTTAACCAACATGTTAACGAATTGACTACGACAAAGTGGATCATATTTTGAAATTTTTTTTTTTGCAATATCTCGACGTGACATGAGCGTGAAAGAGGTTCAAGAATCAGTTTTCTTTTTATAAGAGCTAAAAACGAATCAATTTTTTTTTTTTTGCTTTTTGACCCCATATTGTAGGGTGGATCTCGAAAGATAGGAAAGATCTCCCTCCAAGCCGTACATACGACTTTCATCGAATACGGCTTTCCACAGAATTCTATATGTATCTATGAGATCAAGTATGGAATTCTATTTACTCACTTGAAATTGAGTATCCGTTTCCCTCCTTTTCCTGTTAGGATTGGAAATCCTGTATTTTACATATCCATACGATGGAATCCTTAGGTTTCCGAAATAGTTGAATGTCAAAAGAAGTGCTTCGAATCATTGCTATTTGACTTGGACCTGTTCTGAAAAAGTCGAAGTATTTCGAATTGTTTGTTGACACGCACAAAGTAAGGGAAAACCTCTGAAATGATTTCCATATGGAACCTTGGACATATAATAGTTCCGAATTGAATCTCTTTAGAAATAAGATCCTTTGTCTTATGGTAGCCTGCTCCAGTCCCCTTACGAAACTTTCGTTATTGGGTTAGCCATACACTTCACATGTTTCTAGCGATTCACATGGCATCATCAAATGATACAAGTCTTGGATAAGAATCTACAACGCACTAGAACGCCCTTTTTGACGATTCTTGACTCCCACAGAATCTAGGGTTCCTCGAACAATGTGATATTTCACACCGGGTAAATCCTTCACCCTTCCTCCTCTTACTAATACTGCAGAATGTTGTTGTAAATTATGGCCAATACCAGGTATATAAGCAGTGATTTCCAATCCAGAGGTTAATCGTACTCTGGCAACTTTACGTAAGGCAGAGTTGGGTTTTTTGGGGTTGATAGTGGAAAAGTTGACAGATAAGTCACCCTGACTGTCACTCTACAGAACCGTACATGAGATTTTTACCTCATACGGCTCCTCGTTCAATTCTTTTGAAGTAATTGGATCCTTTTGAATTCAATATATGAAATAATTCTGTATTCTTTCTAGTTCCAAATAATTCAATTGCTCCGAACCCAAAAAGGGGGGCCAGCATCCCCTTACTTTAATATCCTCGAAATAGATATTGAAACAGAGCTACGTATCTCTTCCATAAAAGCTTCAAGGTTTGATCTGGAAAAAAGATCCAACAAAGAAAATATAGGTTAAAATAGATATATATCTGTAGTACATTATAAATAAGCACATTACAAATACTTTAGCTAACAACATGCATAAGGAAAAAAACCAATATTTTAGAATTAATTGGTAGAGAGTTATCATATTTTTTTGATATTGAATTTCAATGTAAATATTTTGGAGAGAATAATACTCCTTCTTGATTATATCTATACAATATAATTCAATTTTTTTGAATTCACCTTGTCTTTTTTGATGTTTTAGATTCGGACAAATCATTCTAGTCGGCACCCAATAAGGGGGGCCAGCACCCCCTTACTTTAATACCCTTACTTTAATACCCTTACTTCAATAAGTTCTTACGGAGAGTCACCAACTTGTGAAATATATAGATATTTCACAAGTTGAACGGTATATGGAATCTATATTTACGCCTAACTCTTCCAAAGATTTAGGAGCTTTTTATATATAAATATCAAAATTTGTATCAAAAAAAGATTTTTGAGCTTCTTACATATGTCTATAAAAAGTCTCAAAAAAAGATTTTTGAGCTTCTTACATACATGTAAGAAAACAAATAAACGTATCAAAAAAAGATTTTTGAGCTTATAATATATTAGGATCACAAATTGAATGATATCTTTTTGGAACTTCTTACATATTTGTATAAAAAGTATCACAAATGGGATGCTATCTTTTTGGAGGTTCTTACATAAAAAAATATTTTTGACTTTATTATATATATACGCCAAAATCTGTGCCAAAAGTGGGATGCTGTATTGTGCATAACCAACAAAAATGATAATAAATAATATATAAATAGATACTGAAAAACGGCGATTATATCTTATGGGCAATCCCAAGACATACATACAAAAATCCTCAACAACACCGTAGCCCATTACTAGAAAGAACCAAATCATGGCTTTCAGTAAAAAATCCGGGTCTTGCTTCATAAACTCCTTCTCCTTATTATTATAAAATAGAGTATACATAATCCTAAAAAACACAGTAGCCAGTTACTATTCACTAGGAAAAACACTTTTGTATCTTTCATGAAGGTCATCTCCTTTTCTATTTGTTATTTTGACATCTCTATAAGGGATTATATTATCAATAACGATTGTATGGCCAACTTTCCTATTTTTAGAAGAAAAAATAGAAAAAAAATAAAATAGCATAGCCATGAAAAGCGTTCATTGTCTAATGGATAGGACAGATTGGACGCAATTTTTTTCATCGATTTGTATTTTCAGATTCTAATCAAAAACTATTTTGGAATGAATGAAATGATCAGTATTTCTTCAATGTTCCTCTGATACTCAAGAAAAAATGGATGTTTGTTCCTAAACTACAAAGAGTTTGAGCTTTTCCTGAATAGCTTCCCTCACTTTATCCATTTTTTGATTTTTGATAATATATAAATCACAAATTTCACCGTGTCTTTCGGGTAAAAGACAAAAGACAACAGTAGCAAATACATAGGAATAGTAAAAATCCTATGGTGCCGCTGAAATTTGAACGAAAGATCGAGACCCATAAGTGGTTTCAAAGCATCCTCGAATAATTCTAACCCACTCACTAGGAAAAACACTAACATTAGTGCAAGAATGAACTGAAACATATTTGTATCTTTCATGAAGGTTATCTCCTTTTCTATTTGTTATTTTTACATCTATATAAGGGGTTATATTATCAATAACGATTGTATGGCCAACTTTCCTATTTTTAGAAGATTCTTTTTCTTTCCTTCACCTTTCCTATCTATTTTTTTTATTCTATATAAGGGGTTATATTATGAATACCGATTGTATGACCAACTTTCCTATTTTTAGAAGATTCTTTTTCTTTCCTTCACCTTGGTTTGATTCCTATCTATTTTTTTCTTCTTCATTACAGATTGATTCTCGTTATTTTGACATCTTACATCTCTCGCGAAAGTCCGAGTAGGCCCGAATTCTACCAAAAAGGAACCCATATATGTACTTACCTCACTTATCCATTCACTTTCTCCCTATTTTGATTTGTGAGAATATCTCAATCAAAAGTTTCACGGTTTCTTTTGGGTAAAAAGTCAACATTAACAGGAGGCAATACATAGGGACAGTAAAGGCTCGGTGATACCATTTGAAATTGAAAGAAACATCTATACCCATGAGGTTTTTCAAAAAATCTTCAAATAATATCAACCCAGTAACCAGGAAAAAAGCTAAAATGAATCCGACAATCAATCTTACGGTATTTGCGGTCATATAATATTCAGTTACCTAATTATTATAAAATAAAAACGAATTAATATAAAATAAAAATATAAAGTTCTAACCCTACCTCTTCATCGAAACAAATGTAAGTGTAAATAAAAAAAGAATAAATAACTAAATGAAGCACATTATCTTTCCATTTC